AATCAAAGGATCCATGCGTGCTCAAAGACGTAAAACAGTTACTTGGAAAATGTTTCAAGCAAATGCGCATTCTCCACTTTTTTTGGATCAAATATACAAAACATTTTTTTTTTCTTCTTTTGATATCTCTGAAATAATGAATCTCATTTTTAGTAATTGGGTAGGGGGAAACGAAGAATTAAAAATTTCTTATTTTGATTTTGAGGAGGAAGAGACAAAAGAAAAAGAGAAAATAAACGAAGAAAATGAAAATGAAAATAAACAAATAGCAATATCAGAAGCTTGGAATACCTTTTTACTTTATCAAGTAATAAGAGGTTTAATATTACTAACTCAATCTTTTCTTAGAAAATACCTTATATTACCCTTATTGATAATAGCTAAAAATATTGGCCCTATGTTATTATTCCAATTCACTGAGTGGGACGAAGATTTGAAGGAATGGAATAAAGAAAAACATGTTAAATGTACCTATAATGGTGTTCAATTATCAGAAACAGAATTTCCCCCAAATTGGTTAACAAACGGTATTCAGATAAAGATTCTATTTCCTTTGCGTCTGAAATCTTGGCGAAGATCTAAGGTACGATCTCATCATAGAGATCCTCAAATGAGGAAAAAAGAAAAAAAATTTTGTTTTTTAACAGTCTGGGGAAGAGAAGCAGAACTACCTTTTGGTTCTTCCCTAAAAGGACCTTCTTTTTTTGAACCCATTTGTAAAGAATTCGAAAAAAAAATGAGAAAAGTGAAAAAGAAATTTTTTAAAGTTCTAAGGGTTTTCAAAGAAAGAAGAAAATGGTTTCTAAAAGTTTCAAAAGAAGAAACAAGATGGTTCATCAAAATAGTTCTAGTTAGAAATCTAATAATGAAAGAACTTGAAAAAGTAAATCAAATTTTCTTAGTTAAATTCAGGAAGGTGAAAGTATATGAACCAAATGAAAACATAAAAGATTCCAAAATAAATAATAAGATTATCCGCGAATCAACCATTCGAATTGGATCCATGAATTGGGCAAATGGAAATTTTTCACTCATAGAAACAAAAATGAAAGATCTTGCTAATAAGACAACCACAATTAGGACTCAAATAGAAGGAATCACAAAAGACAAGAAAGGAATAGTTCTAACTTGTGTTGATAAAAGATCGGAATCGCAGAAGAATATTTGGCAAATATTCAAAAGAAAAAATATTCGATTAATACGTAAATCGTATTATTTTATGAAATCCTTCATTGAAAAAATATACATAGATATATTACTATGTACCATTAAGATTCCCAGGATCAATGCACAACTTTTCTTTGAATCAACAAAAAAAATTCTCAAGAAATCTATTTATAAGGATGAAACAAATCAAGAAGGAATTGAGAAAACAAATCAAAATACAATGAACTTTATTTCGACTATAAAAAAGTCGTTTTCTAATACTAATATTAGTAATAAAAATTCTAATATTTATTGTGACTTATCTTCTTTGTCTCAAGCATATGTATTTTACAAATTATCACAAAACCAATTACTTAACAAGTATCACTTGAGATCTGTACTTCAATATCACGGCACCCATCCTTTTCTTAGGGATATAATCAAGGATTATTGTACGACACGAGGAATATTTGATTCCAAATCAAGGCATAAGAAAATGCATAAGTCTGTAATGAATAAATGGAAAAATTGGTTAAGGGGACATTATCAATACAATTTATCTCAGACCAAGTGGTCTCACTTAGTACCAAAAAAATGGCGAAATAGAGTTAATCAACGTCGTACAATTCAAAAGAAAGACTTAATGAAATTGGATTTATATAAAAAAGAAAAAGACCAATTATTTCATTACGTGAAACAAAATTACTATGCAGTGGATTCATTGATGAATCAAAAAGAAAAATGGAAAAAACATTATGGATATGATCTTTTATCATATAAATATATAAATTACGGAGATAGGAAGGACTCATATATTTATGGATCAACATTACAAGTAAATGAGGACAAAAAAATTCCATATAATTTCAATACACTGAAACCCGAATCATTTTATGGATTGATAAGTATAGCTATTAGTGATTATCTCGAAAAAAGATTTATTATTGATACGGACAAAAATCTGGATAGAAAATTTTTTGATTGTAGAATTCTCCATTTTTATCTTATAAATAATATTGATATTGAGACCTGGACCAATACACATATTGACACCAAGATTAATAAAAATGTTAAAACTGAAACTAAAAATTATCAAAAATTGCAAAAAAAGGATATTTTTTCTTTTACGATTCATCACAAAATCAACCCATCCAATCAAAAAAAATACTTTTTTGATTGGATGGGAATGAATCGAGAAAGGTTATATCGTACCATATCAAATCTAGAGTCTTGGTTTTTCCCAGAATTTGTGCTACTTTTTGATGCGTATAAGATGAAACCGTGGATCATACCAATCAAATTACTTATTTTTAATTTTTATTTATATGAAAATTTTCGTCAAAGTGAAAAGATTGACGTAAAAAAAAAAAACGAACAACAGGGCCAAGGATATCTTGTATCATATCTACGAAAACAAAACAAAAAAAAAGATGTTGAAGAAGATTACACGGGATCAGACATTAAAAAAGGTAGAAAGAAAAAACAATCCAAGAGCAATAAAGAATCGGAACTGCATTTCTTACTGAAAAAGTATTTTCTTTTTCAATTAAGATGGGATGACCCCTTGAATCAAATAATGATCAATAATATCAAGGTATATTGTATCCTACTTAAACTGATATATCCAAAGGAAATTGTTATATCCTCAATTCAAAGAAGAGACATACATCTAGATGTAATGTTGATTCATAAAGATCTAACTTTTACAGAATTGATAAAAAGGGGAATATTAATTATCGAACCAATTTATCTATCTATGAAAAAGGATAGAAAATATATTATATATCAAACCATAGGTATTTCATTGGTTGATAAGAGTAAGCACCAAACTAATAGAAAATGCATAATAAAAAATAGATATGTTGATAAAAAGAATTTTGATGGATCAATTGTACAACACAGCAATATGCTTGTGAATAGAAACACAAATCATTATGATTTCATTGTTCCTGAAAATATTCTATCTCCCAGACGTCGTATAGAATTGAGAATTCTAATTTCTTTCAATTCCCGGAATTGGAATGTTCTAGATAGAAATCTAATATTTTGCAATCAAAACAACATAAGAAACTGTGGACAATTTTTGAATGAGGAAAGACATCTTAATACAGATACAAATAAATTCATTAAATTGAAATTGTTTCTTTGGCCCAATTATCGATTAGAAGATTTAGCTTGTATGAATCGTTATTGGTTTGATACCAATAATGGCAGTCGTTTCAGTATGTCAAGAATACATATGTATTCACGATTCAGAATTAGTTAATAGTATATTTCCTATATATCACATGACATATTCGTTAGATAAAAGCCGAAAGATATACGCATACGCTATGTTACATTCTGGTACATGATACCGATTTAATTACGTAACGTATCAATTGGATTTAGGAAAAAATCGACAGAATTTTTTTTTAGGTACAAAAAATGCATTCTCCTTCGTGAATGCATAAATGTATCATCCCTTTCTATCCAAATCAAATTGTAAATTTGATTTGGATAAAATAAATAAAAATAAAGTAGTTAGTGTATATGAAGAAATCCAAACTTTTTGTGTACTAGATTAAAATAACTGGTATAATAATTATTATTATTTTTCCTGATCGGTAAAATCTACGGAAAAGAAAAAATATATATATATATATAAATTTGTTTTTTATGGTCAAAAATTCATTTATCTCGGCTATTCTACAAGAAGAAAAAGAAGAAAACTGCGGGTCCGTTGAATTTCAAGTATTCAGTTTCACCGATAAGATACAGAGACTTACTTCGCATTTGGAATTACATAAAAAAGATTTTTTATCGCAAAGGGGTCTACGAAAAATTCTGGGAAAACGTCAACGGCTGTTGGATTATTTGTCAAAGAAAAATAGAGTACGTTATAAGAAATTAATCGGTCAGTTGGATATTCGGGAGTCAAAAACTCGTTAATTTGAAGATTAGTTTGAATTTTTTTTTTTTAGTTAGTATTAGTAGTAGTTATTAGATTTTTCATTTTGATGAACTTCGTTTTAAGAAATTCATGGAATAATGAATTAAGGAAGAAAAGATATGACTGTACCGGCTACCAGAAAAGATCTCATGATAGTTAATATGGGTCCTCACCACCCATCAATGCATGGTGTTCTTCGACTGATCGTTACTCTCGATGGTGAAGATGTTATTGACTGTGAACCCATATTGGGTTATTTACACAGGGGGATGGAAAAAATAGCAGAAAATCGAACAATTATACAATATTTGCCTTATGTAACACGGTGGGATTATTTAGCCACTATGTTCACAGAAGCAATAACAGTAAATGCACCAGAACGATTGGAAAGTGTTCAAGTACCTAAAAGAGCCAGTTATATTCGAGTAATTATGCTGGAATTTAGTCGTATAGCTTCTCATTTGTTATGGCTTGGGCCTTTTATGGCGGATATTGGTGCACAGACTCCCTTTTTCTATATTTTCAGAGAGAGGGAATTGCTATATGATCTATTCGAAGCTGCCACAGGTATGCGAATGATGCATAATTATTTCCGTATCGGAGGAGTTGCTGCTGATCTACCTTATGGCTGGATAGATAAATGTTTTGATTTCTGCGATTATTCTTTAACAGGAATTGTTGAATATCAAAAACTTATTACGCGGAATCCCATTTTTTTGGAACGAGTTGAAGGAGTGGGCATTATTGGTGTAGAGGAAGCAATAAATTGGGGTTTATCAGGACCGATGTTACGAGCTTCTGGAATACAATGGGATCTTCGTAAAGTTGATCATTATGAGTGTTACAATAAATTCGATTGGGAAGTCCAATGGCAAAAAGAAGGAGATTCACTAGCTCGTTATTTAGTACGAATCGGTGAAATGAGGGAATCCATAAAAATTATTCAACAGGCTCTAGAAGGAATTCCCGGGGGCCCCTATGAGAATTTAGAAATCCGACGCTTTGATAGAGAAAAAAATTCCGAATGGAATAATTTTGAATATAGATTTCTTACTAAAAAACTTTCACCCAATTTTGAATTGTCGAAACAAGAACTTTATGTGAGAGTAGAAGCACCAAAAGGAGAATTAGGAATTTATTTGATAGGAGATAATTGTGTTTTCCCTTGGAGATGGAAAATTCGCCCGCCAGGTTTCATCAATTTGCAAATTCTTCCTCAACTAGTTAAAAGAATGAAATTGGCTGATATCATGACGATACTAGGTAGTATAGATATTATTATGGGGGAAGTTGATCGTTGAAATGATAATTGATACGACAGAAGTGGAAGTACAAGTTATCAATTCTTTTTCTAGATCGGAATCCTTAAAAGAAATCTATGGACTCATATGGATCTTTGTTCCCATTTTCACCCTTATATTGGGAATCACAATAGGGGTACTAGTAATTGTGTGGTTAGAAAGAAAAATATCTGCAGCAATACAACAACGCATTGGGCCTGAATATGCCGGCCCATTGGGAATTCTTCAAGCTCTAGCAGACGGGACCAAATTACTTTTTAAAGAAGACCTCCTACCATCTAGAGGAGATATTCGTTTGTTTAGTGTGGGACCGTCTATAGCGGTTATATCAATTTTACTAAGTTATTTAGTAATTCCTTTTGGGTATCGCCTTGTTTTAGCCGATCTCAGTATAGGTGTTTTTTTATGGATCTCCATTTCAAGTATTGCTCCTATCGGTCTTCTTATGTCAGGATATGGATCGAATAATAAATATTCTTTTTCAGGTGGTCTACGAGCTGCTGCTCAATCTATTAGTTATGAAATACCATTAACTCTATGTGTGTTATCAATATCTCTACGTGTGATTCGTTAAAACATGAACTTTTATTTTCTCTCCTCTCTAGAAATAAAAAATAAAGTAAAGAGGTTGGATATATTGAATGGATATTTTAATTTTTTTATTCATCATTAGGGTCGATGAGTTAAACCAGATAGTTATATGAGTAAAATCAAACTGCTTAGAAATTTGCAGTAAGAAGATAAAATCTCATTCCCTATGTACAAGAATATAAATAAACATAAACAGTGTAATGTAAACTGTTTACCCCAAGATTGAGATTCTTTGATTAATCATCATATCTTGAAGCGGGTACAAAAGATCAACTGTATGGGTTTACACTACTGTCTTGTATGTATTACCATACCGGGGATCAATCAAAAATCAGTGGACAGTTAGGAACACTAAGATACACAAAAGATTCGTAATGGGAATAATGTAAGGTATCAAAAAAAGATATTTTTGCATAAAACTTTGGATAAAACGAATCATAATGAGGACTTTAAGTTGGTAGAAATGATCAAGCAGTACTTCCACACGATTCCGATCTAGAGTATGCTCCTATTCACTGATTAAAGAAATGACTATCAAAAACGAATTAATCCTTTATTTATTTTTTTTTTCAGAGTACCCCCCCTCTTATGAGAAAGAAGAACAGGAACAAAAGAAAGAGAATGAAAAAATAGAATGAGAAAAATGAATAACTAATAATAAAAAAGATCTTTATTTATTATTTCTTTCCCCCATCCATATCTATACATATAGAAATTTTCTAATGAATTTTAAACTAATGCCCAAATTTTTCTAATTCTTTCTAATTCTTTATAGTTATTGATAGAACATATTTATTGATATAACGAGTATTTTATTGAAAGATTAAGTTATTACCGAACAAAGAAAAATTGAAATTATAATGGATAAGATCAATTCAGAAGCGCCTTTTTTTATTCTAGCAGACGGAATTTCATTGGTCTAATTTTAGACTCCCGGTGTATATTTTTTTTTATATTTACCATCCAACAAAGATGGCGATAATACTGAACGAGCAAGTCCTTACATTTATTTGTGGCCATAGAGGAGCCGTATGAAGCTGAGGTCTCATGTACGGTTTTGGAATAGCGATGCGAACAGTGATGTTATTATCGACTATGATTATCTAACAGTTCAAGTACAGTTGATATTGTTGAGGCACAGTCAAAATATGGTTTTTGGGGATGGAATCTATGGCGTCAGCCTATAGGGTTTATAGTTTTTCTAATTTCTTCTTTAGCAGAATGTGAGAGATTACCCTTTGATTTACCAGAAGCAGAGGAAGAATTAGTAGCAGGTTATCAAACAGAATATTCAGGTATCAAATACGCTTTATTTTACCTTGCTTCTTACCTAAATTTATTAGTTTCTTCATTATTTATAACAATTCTTTACTTAGGGGGGTGGAATTTCTCTATTCCGTACATATCCATACCTGAATTTTTCGGAATAAATAAAATGGCTGGAGTCTTTGGAATGACAATTGGTATCTTTATTACATTAGCTAAAGCTTATTTGTTTCTGTTCATTCCTATCACAGCAAGATGGACTTTACCTAGGATGAGAATGGACCAGCTATTAAATCTTGGATGGAAATTTCTTTTACCTATTTCTCTAGGTAATCTATTATTGACAACTTCTTTCCAACTTGTTTCACTATAAATAACAGAATAGGATATCGATATTCTAGATTCATAATCTATCTCAAACAAGAGAAAGAAACATCAATTTATTCATGGATATCTACAATATGTTCCCTATGGTGACCGGATTCATAAATTATGGTCAACAAACAATACGAGCTGCAAGGTACATCGGTCAAAGTTTCATAATTACCTTATCCCATATAAATCGTTTACCTGTAACTATTCAATATCCTTATGAAAAATCGATCACATCAGAGCGTTTTCGTGGTCGAATACACTTTGAATTTGATAAATGTATTGCTTGTGAAGTATGTGTTCGTGTATGTCCCATAGATCTACCTGTTGTTGATTGGAGATTTGAAAGAGATATTAAAAAGAAACAATTGCTTAATTACAGTATTGATTTTGGGGTCTGTATTTTTTGTGGTAACTGTGTCGAGTATTGTCCAACAAATTGTTTATCAATGACTGAAGAATATGAACTTTCTACTTATGATCGTCACGAATTGAATTATAATCAAATTGCTTTGGGTCGGTTACCAATGTCAGTAATTGGAGATTACACAATTCAAACGGTTCTGAATTCGACTCAAATCAAAATGGACAAAGATAAACCCCTTGATTCAAGAACAATTACCAATTACTAAATTAATCCATATTAATTAAGATTTAATTCAATTAGGAATTCATCATATACAAGAAAAAGGAGGGTAAGACCTTTCCCTTTCCTGGACCGTTTAGTAAGGTCATGAAATATTTCGACTTATTTATCTCTTATACATAATGGATTTGCCTGGACCAATACATGATATACTTGTAGTATTTCTGGGATCATTTCTTATATTAGGAGGTCTAGGAGTAGTATTACTTACCAATCCAATTTATTCTGCCTTTTCATTGGGATTGGTTCTTGTTTGTATATCCTTATTCTATATTCTATCGAACTCTTATTTTGTAGCTGCCACACAGCTCCTTATTTATGTGGGAGCCATAAATGTCTTAATCTTATTTGCTGTTATGTTCATGAATGGTTCAGACTATTCCAATGATTCCTATCTTTGGACTGTTGGAGATGGGGTCACTTCACTGGTTTGTACAAGTATTCTTTTTTCACTAATTACTACTATCCCAGATACGTCATGGTACGGAATTTTTTGGACTACAAGATCAAACCAGATTATAGAACAGGACCTTACAAGTAACGTTCAACAAATTGGGATTCATTTATCAACAGATTTTTATCTTCCGTTTGAACTCATTTCTATAATTCTTTTAGTTTCTTTGATAGGTGCAATTACTATGGCTCGTCAATAATAAATACTTAGAATTAACAAAATTATTAGAATTAAAAATTATAAATCAAATGAAAAAAAAAATGGAAAGTTTTTAGTTAAATCTACTGCAAATACCCTCCCTTTTTGTAATTGTTCGATTCCATTCAATCGAATCGGTTGAATTGTTGTTCATATTGAAATGAATCGAAATTGATGAGGAGTTAGTCAATGATGTTCGAACATGTACTTTTTTTGAGTGTCTATTTATTTTCTATCGGTATCTATGGATTGATCACAAGTCGAAACATGGTTAGAGCACTTATGTGTCTTGAACTTATACTGAATTCGGTTAATATTAATCTTGTAACATTTTCTGATATATTTGATAGTCGACAATTAAAAGGAGACATTTTCTCAATTTTTGTTATAGCCATTGCGGCCGCGGAAGCAGCTATTGGGCTAGCTATTGTTTCGTCGATCTATCGTAACAGAAAATCAACTCGTATCAATCAATCGAATTTGTTGAATAATTAGTCAGAATTATCATACAAATAAAATATATATTATATACTATTTGAAGTCACAAATCAAAGTCTCTTGGTCCTTTCTCATGAACAGATTTAGAAATATATTGATTCTTAAGATTTTGATAAACCATTGATTCGTCTGGTGTCTACAATATAAATATATGATTAATTTACTACTTATTTTACTTTACCAGATCGAAAATTTTTTATGTTCAAAACTGGAATTTATAGACCCAATGTCACATTCAGTAAAAATTTATGATACATGTATAGGGTGTACTCAATGTGTACGAGCCTGTCCCACAGATGTATTGGAAATGATACCTTGGGACGGATGTAAAGCTAAGCAAATTGCTTCCGCGCCAAGAACCGAGGACTGTGTAGGTTGTAAGAGATGCGAATCCGCTTGTCCAACAGATTTTTTGAGTGTCCGTGTTTATTTATGGCATGAAACAACTCGCAGCATGGGTCTATCTTATTGATACGTTATAAAAAACTCCACTTGAATCATTTGATTCCTTTTTACCGACAAAAACCCGTACTCGAAAGAATAAAATATACTATTCCGAGCACGGGTTTTTTGGTCAAAACGCATCTTGTCTTTATCACGAGTTATTTCCCTTGGTTAACAATACTTGTAGTTTTGCCGATATTCGCGGGTTCTTCAATTTTCTTTCTCCCTCATAGGGGGAATAAGGTATTTAGATGGTATACTATATGTATATGTTTCTTAGAACTCCTTCTAACAACCTATGTATTCTGTTATCATTTCCAATTAGACGATCCATTAATTCAATTGGAGGAGGATTCTAAATGGATAAATATTTTTGATTTTCACTGGAGACTGGGAATCGATGGACTTTCCATAGGACCTATTTTACTGACAGGATTTATCACTACTTTAGCTACTTTAGCAGCTTGGCCAGTTACTAGAAATTCGCGATTGTTCTATTTCCTGATGTTAGCAATGTATAGCGGTCAAATAGGATCATTTTCTTCTCGAGACCTTTTACTTTTTTTCATCATGTGGGAGTTAGAATTAATTCCTGTTTACTTACTTTTATCCATGTGGGGAGGAAAGAAACGTTTGTACTCGGCTACAAAGTTTATTTTGTACACTGCGGGGGGTTCCATTTTTTTCTTAATAGGAGTTCTAGGTATGGGTTTATATGGTTCCAATGAACCAACATTGAATTTTGAAAGATTAGCTAATCAATCATATCCTGTGACATTGGAAATAATATTCTATTTGGGTTTCCTTATTGCTTATGCTGTCAAATCGCCGATTATACCCTTACATACATGGTTACCAGATACCCATGGAGAAGCACATTACAGTACATGTATGCTTCTAGCTGGAATCTTATTAAAAATGGGAGCATATGGATTGATTCGGATCAATATGGAATTATTACCGCACGCTCATTCGATATTTTCTCCCTGGTTGGTGATAGTAGGGACAGTGCAAATAATCTATGCAGCTTCAACCTCTCTCGGTCAACGCAATTTAAAAAAGAGAATAGCCTATTCTTCCGTATCTCATATGGGTTTCACAATTATAGGAATTGGTTCTATAACTGGCATGGGACTCAATGGAGCTATTTTACAAATACTCTCTCATGGATTTATTGGTGCTGCACTTTTTTTCTTGGTAGGAACGAGTTGTGATAGAATACGCCTTGTTTATCTCGACGAAATGGGGGGGATATCCATCCCAATGCCAAAAATATTTACCATGTTTAGTAGTTTCGCGATGGCTTCTCTTGCATTGCCAGGAATGAGTGGTTTTGTTGCGGAATCAGTAGTATTTTTTGGAATAATTACCAGTCCAAAATATCTTTTAATGCCGAAAATGCTAATTACCTTTGTAATGGCAATTGGAATGATATTAACTTCTATTTATTTATTATCTATGTTACGTCAGATGTTCTATGGATACAAACTATTCAATGTTCCAAACTCAAATTTTTTGGATTCTGGGCCACGAGAACTATTTGTTTCGATCTGTATCTTTCTACCCATAATAGGGATTGGTATTTATCCTGATTTCGTTCTCTCGCTATCAGTTGACAAGGTACAAGCTATCCTATCTAATTATTTTCATAGATAGTTTTCATTAATGAGATAGAAAGCAAAGTCTTACGCTGTACAATGTAAAAAAATAAATTAAATTAGAGTTGTAATTAGATGTATCTCATCTCGAGTTTTTGAGAACCCTTTGAATCAAGGAATCATTCAAAGGGTTCTCAAAAACTCGCACAAACTTTCGTTATATATGGGACGGTGTTCTTATGTATTTCTCATAGAGTTTATTCAACTAGATGTTAATGTGAATAAACCATAACTATGTAGACCTATTCCTAATAGATTGATCCCAAAATAGCATATCCAAATTATAAGAAATCCTATAGAAGCCACAAGTGCCGAATTCGTATCTTGCAAACTTTGATTTGTTCTAGTATGTGAATAAATCGCGAATATGGTCCAAGTAATAAATGCCCAAGTTTCTTTGGGGTCCCAATTCCAATAAGATCCCCATGCTTCGTTAGCCCATACTGCTCCAGAAAGAATACCTATGGTTAAAAAGGTAAACCCTAAACTAATGACACGGTAACTCCAATAATCCAAACGCTGAGTTAATTGATATTTGTAATAATTTCGAAATGAAAGAAAAGAAGTGTTTTTAAAAACACTTCTTTTTTCATTCAAGTATTCGATCTTGCCAAAGCAAAATGACTTAATTAAGAAATTTTTGCTTTTAAAAAAAATATCGATGTTTTTTCGAAATGTAATGACTAGAAAAGCGACTGATAATAACGACCCGCATAAAAGAGCTGCATAGCTCAATAACATCATACTTACGTGCATCATTAACCACTGAGATTGTAGAGCAGGTACTAATATTGTCGATTGATGCATTTCAGTTGAAAGGCCCGATGTGGCGAAACCTTGGGTAAAAATGGCACTTGGTGCGGTTATTGCGCTTAAATAATTTTTATGGTTCCGTATCTTGGGAATCATATGAATAATGGAAAAACTCCACGAAAGGAAGATTAATGATTCGTATAAATTACTTAATGGAAAATGTCTCGAAGAAATCCAACGAGTAACTAATAATCCTGTTATAAAGAACAAAGTAGCTATCATTCCCTTTTCTGACGAATCGCGTAACCCTATGATTTCGTGGACTAATAGGGTTATCAAATGAATCGTAATCACAATTGAAATAATCGAAAAAGAGAGATGAGTTAATATATGTTCTAAAGTCGCAAATATCATAAAAAAGAGCCCCATTACATAATTGAAATCGGGAATTAAATACATTTCCATTATAGGATCCATTGTGTCTCTTTTAGAGTATGCCGCCACTCGGACTCGAACCGAGATGCTCTAGCACTGCTTCCTAAGAGCAGCGTGTCTACCGATTTCACCATAGCGGCTTACTTGAAATAATAATAGTCAATTCATGTTGAATCGTCTAGATTCAAGGGTTCAATATCGTTTAGGAAACATTAGAACTGATTAATGAGGGCTCCTTTAAATTAATCTTTGAATCTTCAATAATCCTTAGTTAGTATCGTCGTAGGTTCAATTTTCAGTTTTAAAATAATTAACTTTCTTTTACCTATTATCGATATACTAAGTTCTCCCGGAACAATTTGAACTCGATAGTTTTGTTTTCGGTCGAGATATAAACTAAGAATTGTCTCTTTTTTCTACCTTTTTTATTTATTTTGAATCCGTGAAATCAGATAAATGAAATGAAAAACGAATCGTAAAAAAAAAAATTATTTTCTCAACGAACAAAATGAAATAATTAGGATTTCATTTCATATGTATCACAATTTAATTACTAAATCTAAGGAATTTTTCTAACAATTTCGATACCTTAGTATTATTAACTATTAATCATTAATATAATACTCTTTGTTGTATACATAATTTGTAATTTATGATAATATTTATCAAACCAATTGGGTCTTGAGTTAGGCATATAATAAAAAAAAAAGATTTTCAATATCCATCGCAATTTTCTTTTTACAATCAATAGAAAAATAGAATGAACAAAGGTTTTTCTATTGATTGTAAAAAGAAAAGTAAATTCATAGGAAAAAAACCATCTCGCGAATTAAATAGATTCTAATAAAAAAAAAATAATACTAATACTTATAACCGTTAGACAGAAAAATTTTTATTCTACAAAATTATTATTCTACATATCATACCAGGTAGTTATAACTAATCTTGAGGAGTTCAATGCATTAGTTAATGTGAATTATTCATCTTCAAAAATTGGAAATTCTTTGAGCCATGAAAATTCAGATTATTCCAAGATTTTTTTACCTGTTTGTCGCACAAAAAAACTTTTTGAATCTCCGGTAGAAACCGATTTAGCTAAAGAAAAAGCTTTTACTGCAGCTAAATATCCTTTTTTCTTCCAAATATTTCTACGAATACGTTTTTTTGATATAGAAATACGTTTTTTTGGAACTGCCATTCAAAAAGAGTTACTCATTTTTATCATTGTATGTGAAAGACATGTATTGCTCAAAATAGATCATTCTTTATTAGTCATTTTCTATACTTAATTCCGTCGAAAATCGTTTTTTCATAACATACAATACAAATATATATTATTATATTTATATATAAAAATATATATATATGCATGTCACATATATATAACACTAGGAAAAAATAGAAGAAAGGAAGGGAAAATTTTAAAAGGAATTTTTATTACTATTAATTGTTAATTGTAATTGATTAAGTTCAGAGTGTCGTGTTTATAATTGAAGTTCAAATTTAAATTACAACTACAACTAGTAGTTAATATGTTAAACAAGACATTCCATTACCCGATAAGGGTAACTTCAATTTTTAGTTATTTTTTATTTCAGTTCTATACGAAGGAAGGAGTATTATAAGATAAGTTTTATGATAAGCATAAGTCTTTCTTATTGAATTAGAATCCGATCAATCAGTTACACAACGAGTTAGGTAATTACTACAAACAAAAACAAATTTACTAGGTCCTTTTTTTTTAGTTAATTTATTGATGCATACTATGATCCATATTCTACTGTTTTGGTGTAACCGTTTTTCCTTACTCTTACTATAGTAATAGTATATGATATGGTTACAAATCGCCAGAATAGAATGGTAGTATAGTAGTAGAATAATTCAAAATCTCATATTCTATTCTCTATTTTAATAGATATCTTTCTTTAGTTAATAACTAAGAAATTACTTTTACCTAGCAATTTTGTCATATTATTTGCCCAACCAATTGTAATTGGTTGAATATTTCCAAAATCCGAGAAAAGTTTGAATAATTAAAAATTAAAATATTTGAGGTTTTTCATATCTTTTTTTGTTAATTTTGTTTTTATTATTGTTCCTTTCGAAAGCGATAAGAATCGGTGAATCGGAAACAATTATAAGAAAAAAAAATTAAAATTTGTGTTTTTTTTTTATGGAACATATATATAAATATGCATGGATAATACTTTTTCTTCCATTTCCAGTTACCATGTCAATAGGATTTGGACTTCTGTTTACTCCGACAGCAACAAAAAATATTCGTCGTATGTGGGCTTTTCCGAGTGTTTTGATGCTAAGTATAGCTATGGTGTTTTCGGCTAATCTGTCTATTCAGCAAATAAATGGAAGTTTTATCTATCAATATCTATGGTCTTGGACCATCGATAATGATTTTTCTTTAGAGTTCGGACACTTGATCGATCCACTTACTTCTATTATGTCAATATTAATTACTACTGTTGGAATTATGGTTCTTATTTATAGTGACAATTATATGTCTCACGATCAAGGATATTTGAGATTTTTTGCTTATATGAGTTTTTTCAATACTTCTATGTTGGGATTAGTTACTAGTTCCAATTTGATACAAATTTATATTTTTTGGGAACTTGTAGGAATGTGTTCGTATTTATTAATAGGTTTTTGGTTCACACGACCAATTGCAGCAAGTGCTTGTCAAAAAGCTTTTGTAACCAATCGTATTGGGGATTTTGGTTTATTATTAGGAATTTTAGGTCTTTATTGGATAACAGGTAGTTTAGAATTTCGGGATTTGTTCGAAATAGTTAATAACTTGGTTCATAATAATGGAGTAAATTCTTTATTTGCTACTCTGTGTGCTTCTTTTTTATTCGTCGGTGCAGTTGCAAAATCCGCACAATTCCCTCTTCACATATGGTTACCTGATGCTATGGAAGGACCCACTCCCATTTCGGCTCTTATACATGCTGCTACTATGGTAGCAGCAGGAATTTTCCTTGTAGCTCGGCTTCTTCCTCTTTTCATAGTTATACCTTACATAATGAATCTCATTTCTTTAATAGGCGTAATAACAGTACTATTAGGAGCTACTTTGGCTCTTGCTCAAAGAGACATTAAAAGAAGTTTAGCTTATTCGACAATGTCTCAATTGGGTTATATTATGTTAGCTCTGGGTATAGGTTCTTATCAAGCCGCTTTATTCCATTTGATTACTCATGCCTATTCGAAAGCTTTATTGTTTTTGGGATCCGGATCCATTATTCATTCGATGGAACCTATTGTTGGATATTCACCAGATAAAAGTCAAAATATGGTTCTTATGGGCGGTTTAACAAGATATGTTCCAATTACAAGAATTACTTTTTTATTAGGTACACTCTCTCTTTGTGGTATTCCACCTCTTGCTTGTTTTTGGTCCAAAGACGAAATTCTTAATGATAGTTGGTTGTATTCACCAATTTTCGCAATAATAGCTTCCTTCACAACAGGATTAACCGCATTTTATATGTTTCGGATGTATTTACTTACCTTTGATGGGCATTTGCGCGTTCATTTTCAAAATTACAGTAGCACTAAAAATAATTCTTTCTATTCAATATCTCTATGGGGAAAAGAAAGACCCCAAGCAGTCAATAGAAATTTACTTTTATCAACATTGAATAATAAGGTGTCTTTTTTTTCAAAAGATACATATCAAATTGATGATAATGTAAGAAATAGGATACGATATTTTAGTACTTACTTTAGAAATAAATATACTTACACCTATCCTCACGAGTCGGACAATACTATGTTATTTCCTCTGCTTGTATTGGTATTATTTACTTTATTCGTTGGATCAATAGGAATTCATTTTGATGGAGGAGTAATAGATTTTGACATATTATCGAAGTGGTTAACCCCATTCATAAATTTTTTCCATCCAAATTCGAATGATTCTGTGGATTGGTATGATTTTTTGAAAAATGCAGTTTTTTCCGTAAGTATAGCTGTTTTTGGACTACTTATAGCATCTATTTTATATGGATCTGCTTATTCATCTCGCCATAATTTGGACTTAATCAATTCATTTGTAAAGAGGAACTCTAAGAGAATTATTTTGGACCAAATAAAAAATGTGATATACAATTGGTCATATAATCGCGGTTACATAGATATTTTTTATACTAGGATTTTCACTGTGGGTATAAGAAGATTAGCTGAACTAATTCCGTTTTTTGATAGACATATAATTGATGGAATTACAAATGGGATCGGCATTGTCAGTTTCTTTATAGGGGAAGGGATCAAATATATGGGAGGTGGACGAGTTTCGTCTTATCTATTCTTGTATTTATCTTATGTATCAATCTTTTTATTCATTTTTTTTTATATATCTTAATGGGCGATTCCATCGTTTATAATCGAAAAGAAAAGTTACAAGAGGTTTTTCAAGCCTTAAATAAGTCTTTTCATTTTTCTCTTCTTTAAGTTTTCCCAATTCCCAATTATCTTCATGGGTATCAAGATAAGAATCTTCGTAAACTGGGCTATCTTTGTCTTCTTCGGTGGATCCCTCTTGTTCCTGTTTAGTCTTCTTCGTTTTCGTTTCGTAAGTTGTTTCTACATCGCTTTCTTCCGTTTCTGAGGTTTCTTTCAGTTTCTTAGTGACAATAGGCGACGGCATTCTGCCTAAATAGTAGACACAGGTGATCAATAAGAGAATACTAAAGATTCGAGCCATAGAATTTCTCAATTCTGACACAAGGTACTTATTAGATCGAATCGAATGATTTTGCCGTATCCAGAATAATACCAATCCAA